ACCTTATAAATCCGTCCTTAATCTCAAAAATTTTATAGAGATTTTTCAAATATAAAGGATTTACTTGTTACTAATGGGGTCTACCCTCTTCATTAGATCCTGTATTCACTCCGATAGTATCATAAATCAAGTTGATGCAGAGGAAATGAATGCATTTACATACTATTAATTTTGTTTTAAGTAAAAAAAAGCTAAAAACATAATCAGGATTATGTTCCATCCCCTAATCTACTGGATTTTACGGAGCCCACCCATCCACGATATCGTCGGGTATGATCATAGAAAAGATTCTCTTCAAGTGAACCAGCCTATCCCCTGTATGGGGCTTACACAGTGATTGGAACAAAGATACATTTGGTTGCGAATTCCAATGTAGCAGATAAAGTCGTATTTCTGCACGGCCCAATCAATAGTTCAAGTCACACACTCCCATAATCCATTTTCTCTTAATATAATTCCCTTCAACTTTTTATGTCAAAAAAATAATAAAATATTGTGGAGTTGAAGGGAAATATCCAAATACATGTCTTATTTTTTTAATAATACATATTTATAGCAATAAAATACTATTGTTCCTTCACCAAGTAATAAGATAAATGAGTAATTACAAATATCTAGAATCTATATTATTTATAAGGGACCAGAAATACCTTGCTTACGTATCATTAGGAAATGCATTAACATAAATACGGCCGTAAGAAGAGGTAATACAAAAGTGTGTAAACTATAAAAACGAGTCAAAGTGGATTGTCCAACACTAGCACTTCCGCGTAATAATTCTACAAGAGGCGATCCTATTACCGGAATAGCGTCAGGTACACCTGTTACAATTTTGACTGCCCAATAACCAATTTGATCCCAAGGTAAAGAATAACCTGTTACACCAAAAGATGCGGTCAATACACCCAGAACCACACCAGTAACCCAAGTTAATTCTCGAGGTTTTTTAAAACCACCAGTGAGGTATACACGAAATACGTGCAGGATCATCATTAAGACCATCATACTTGCCGACCATCGATGAACTGATCGGATTAACCAACCAAAGTTAGCTTCAGTCATTATATATTGAACAGAAGCAAAAGCCTCCGTAACAGTTGGACGGTAATAAAAAGTCATAGCAAATCCCGTAGCTACTTGTACTAAAAAACAAGTAAGGGTAATCCCTCCTAGACAATAAAATATGTTGACATGCGGAGGAACATATTTACTAGTTATATCATCTGCAATCGCCTGAATCTCAAGACGTTCTTCGAACCAATCATAAACTTTATTGAGATAGGGAAACCAAGGTTACTCCCCCTCCAAGAACTGTATATGAGAATTTCATCTCGTACAGCTCAAACAAAAAAAAGACCCAAATACTGATTGAAACGGATATGGAATATAAAGTTTTAAATATCTCTCTCATTTATTTAAAGATATGAAAGAGTTAAAATGCGAAAGCTCTTCTTTGTAGTTAACTGCCAAAAAATCAAGTCAGCTCATACGTCTTTATGTTGTGTTGATCGTTACAGGCCTTTTGAATCTTCTATATTACCTATCTCTATTGTATTTTTTATTTGGTATTTTATGGAATGGGAATGCAGATTTTGTCTTGTTTTTTTTATTATTGATAGGAATTCTCTTGTTAAGACCCTACTTCACTAATCAATTGAAACCTCAGATTCATACGAGAACCACGATAATTCAATGAAACCTTCAAAGTCCAAAGTTCACTGAGTGAGAACCATTGGATCATCACTTATTCAATAAAAAAAATAGCGATAATGACTAAAAACAGAAAATACAAAGAAGCGTCTGTCCTTTGATCCAAATAAGAGTTTAAAAGCAGAAAACTATTTTGAGTTATTAAAGTTTATAAGATAGAACGGAAAGAAGTCCGGCTACGAGGTCTGAGTATTAAGTATGAATCATAGTTCGAATACTTTGAGATACATTTGATCTAGTTCGTGCTCCAGATACTCGAATGAATATCCGACGAAGTAAAACCACCTTGATAAAGATGACAGACCCCATTCTCTGTACTATCCATAGGGTCAATTCTAACAAGTCACACACTCATATTCCGGAAATATACAATGCAGAAAAAAATTTCGCGTTCGAACTACCAAAGGAGAATAGGCTCACATTTTAGACCTACATGCTTTACTTTTTTGTATCGAACTAAAAGCTAGGACTGCAAGATTCTTTTCAATCTAATTCCCTGAAATTCCATCCAGTAGAACAGAAGAATTATAAATCTCCAAAATAATAGATAGGAATACCGCAAATAGAGCCATTGCAACACCCATTAAAGGCGTCGTTCCCCATCCAGGAGCTACTTTACCATATTCAGAATTCAATGGTTTCAATAATTTCCCTACCGTAGTGCTTCTTGGACCAGATCTAGAACTATCCTCAACAGTTTGTGTAGCCATAAATATTATTTTGTATTTATTACGATCTGTTGACTTTGTATACCATTCCGTTGTAAATAAACGATCTTAAGATAGATCCACTGTGGTCTTTCAATTCTATAATAATGGAAACAGCAACCCTAGTTGCCATCTTTATATCTGGGTTACTTGTAAGTTTTACTGGGTATGCTCTATATACTGCCTTTGGGCAACCCTCTCAACAACTAAGAGATCCATTCGAGGAACACGGGGACTAGTTGATGTAATCAGCCTCCAAATATTTGGAGGCTGATTACATCAATGAAGATAATGAAAAATTATTTCATTTTTTAGTTGAAATTTTCGGTGGTTCCCGAAAAAAAATAGCGAAAAAAATTATCCCTAAAGTCGATACTAAGAGAAATGTATAAACCAATGCTTCCATAAATTTGATCGTGGTTTACAATTATAGCTTTCATACCTATTTTGTTTATTTAGGAGTATCCCTCCGGATAACGAAAGAAAAAGAATCAAAGAAACGGCAGCGATTTAAATAGCGATTTAAATAAAGATTCCTACAGTACCCTACCTATTAAATAAAATAGAAACTAGAATAAAAAAGCAATGTTGCATCAGACTGCTTGTCTTTTTGTAGTTGAGTCTCCAAGTTTTTGGAATGCACCAAATTCCAGTTGAGCATCCAAATCTGGATCAATACCAGCAAAAACATCTCTGAAGAGGGTTCTAGAACCATGCCAAATGTGTCCAAAAAAGAAAAGTAGAGCAAATGAAGCATGCCCAAAAGTAAACCAACCTCTTGGACTGCTACGAAAAACACCATCAGATTTCAAAGTAGCACGATCTAATTCAAAAATCTCACCCAATTGAGCCCGTCTAGCATATTTTTTCACAGTTGCAGGATCACTATAACTTACTCCATTGAGTTCACCACCATAAAACTCAACAGTTACACCTACTTGTTCGACACTATATTTTGATTCTGCCCTTCTAAAGGGGACGTCGGCTCTAACAATTCCGTCTCCGTCTACCAAAACAACCGGAAATGTTTCAAAAAAAGTAGGCATACGACGTACAAAAAGTTCACGCCCTTCTTTATTTCTAAAGACGGGATGTCCTAACCATCCAACAGCTATTCCATCCCCATTGTCCATTGAACCCGCTCGGAATAACCCCCCTTTTGCTGGATTATTACCAATATAATCATAAAAAGCTAATTTTTCAGGAATTTTAGACCAAGCTTCTGATACACTTTGATTTTCAGCTAGTCCAGCACTAACTCTTCGATATATTTCTTGTTGAAAGTATCCCTGATCCCATTGATAACGAGTAGGACCGAATAATTCGATGGGAGTAGTTGCAGAACCATACCACATAGTTCCAGCAACAACAAAAGCTGCAAAAAAGACAGCAGCAATACTACTGGAAAGAACGGTTTCAATATTTCCCATACGTAATCCTTTGTATAGACGTTGAGGCGGACGAACACTAAGATGAAATAAGCCCGCTAATATCCCCAAGGTCCCTGCTGCAATATGATGCGAGGCTATTCCTCCCGGAACAAAAGGGTCAAAACCCTCCACGCCCCACGCTGGATTTACGGGTTGAACCTTTCCGGTTAGTCCATAAGGGTCAGATACCCAGATTCCAGGACCATATAATCCTGTTACATGAAATGCGCCAAAACCAAAACAAGCCACTCCTGAAAGAAATAAATGAATTCCAAAAATCTTGGGCAAATCCAAAGAAGGTTTTCCGGTACGTTCATCACAAAAAATTTCTAGATCCCAATATACCCAATGCCAAATAGCTGCCAAGAAGCACAAGCCAGAAAACACAATATGTGCTCCGGCTACCCCTTCGTAACTCCAAAGACCCGGATTCGTTATAGTCCCTCCTGTAATATTCCAACCACCCCATGAATTGGTTATTCCTAAACGAGTCATGAAAGGTATAACGAACATACCTTGTCTCCACATTGGATCAAGAACAGGGTCGGAGGGATCAAAAACTGCTAATTCATATAGAGCCATCGAACCGGCCCAACCAGCAACCAGAGCAGTATGCATTATATGAACAGAAAGTAAACGGCCGGGATCATTCAATACAACAGTATGAACACGATACCAAGGCAAACCCATGGAAATACCCCTTTATCAACGAAAAATAGACACTATGTAACTTTATTGCATTGGAAAAACTATGTTACGGACCCCCCCTTTTTTAGGTAATTCTTTCGGAAAAAGTCTTAATATTTGTTCTATATCTGTTAGTAATAATGGAACAATTTGATTCATAGGAAAAAAGGGAAGCGGATCTATTCTATATCCGATAAGTATCAATACGCAATGGGGGTTAATCAGATTTTATATGAACCGAGATAGCTATTGTTATTCAGAAGCCTGTTCGTAAAAAATTTTCTTTATTTTTATTAATTCTCTTTTACTTTACTTTTATTTTATATTTTATTTTAGCGTATTCAACTTATGTATTAAATATGATTAATTAAAATATGATTAATATTAATAAAGTAGGAAAAAAGGATAATATTATAAAAAAAAAAAATGAAACTTCAGTTTTACGTTTCCATATCAAAGTGAAATAGAGAACTTCATTCTCTTTTTTTTCATTTCATGCCTATTGGCGTTCCAAAAGTACCTTTTCGAAGTCCTGGAGAAGGAGATACATCTTGGGTTGACATATAGTGCGACTTGTCAGATATATTGGGCTATATGGGATTTCCCCATTTTCTCGATCGAGATATCCTCTGTTTCGCCCAAAAAGATTGATTGAATTATCAAAAATTTGTAACGCGAAGCACAAAAATAAAGTGGAATTAAATGCAGGGAGTATTTAGATTGATATTATATCATCAAAACTTTTTTATGGTTTACGTGGGCGGACTAATAAAATTCGGTATCCAGGCTCCGTTTAGCAAAAACCCAATTAATAATATTATTAATATATATTAATATTTTTCTAATTACTACTTACTTATATGATATATATATGCAAAATTATGATAAAAAATCAACAATTCTATTAAAAAATAAAAAAAAAAATTAAACGTAGTGATCTAAAACTGTTGATCAAATCAAACAATCTAATTTAATTTTTTTTTACTTTTTTATAGAAGACATGTGAAAGAAATTAATTGAAAAGGAGTAGTAAAAAAAAAAAGACGCGGTATTTGGTTCATTTGTCCTATATGTGCAAATCAAAATCGGGCAAATTTTGCCTTTTACTCGGGGTAGAGCATAAACCTAAAAAATGGAATAAAAAAAGGAAGAAGCCCACTCAGGAACAAGAAAAAACCATCGCCACTTCAACTGAATCTCGATGAAAAAAAAATATCAATGAATCCAGTTAGTCTGACAGGCTTACTCAATCATTTTATTCTATAATATCTAATAAAGGGGGCAAAAACTTGTTTTTTCTTTGATTTTTTGAGCCCCTATTAAGTTTAAAAGCCTTCTATGAAAAAAAAAAGGGTTGGAATCGACACATTGATTTTTTCACAATTTTTGTTGAACCGTATGCATCAAAAGGTGCCTGTACGGCTCTTAAGGAATAAAATTTTATCCTAATCAACCGACTTTATCGAGAAAGATTGTTTTTTTTAGGCCAAGAGGTTGATACCGAAATCTCAAATCAACTTATTAGTCTTATGATATATCTCAGTATAGAAAAGGATACCAAAGATCTTTATTTGTTTATAAACTCTCCTGGTGGATGGGTAATATCTGGAATGGCTATTTATGATACTATGCAATTTGTCCGACCCGACGTACAGACAATATGCATGGGATTGGCCGCTTCAATAGCATCCTTTATCCTAGGCGGCGGAGCAATTACCAAACGTATAGCATTCCCTCACGCTTGGCGCCACTGAGTTTTTTTATTTTTTAGAAAAAAATACTATGCCTTCGCCATCGGAAATATGAATTAGTTAAGTAATAATAGCATGGCACTTCGAATTCGATATGAAATTTTTTAGATTAAAAAAATTGAGATTATATATTGAAAGAGTAGTATGAGATAAGGAAAGGGTATTTCATTACCTATTTGGGCACATCTCAGCGTCACAAACTTTGTTTTCACACCGGAAGCTTATTAAAAAAAAAAAAGACACTTTGGGATTGCTGAATCATAGACGAATAAAAAAATGATATATAAAGCAACGGAACCATCATAGTATTTTTTTAACTCCTACAAAAAAGAAGGATGGTAATTGGATCATTTATGGATCGGCCTATAATACAACCTATCTTTTGTCTTTCCAAAAAAGAAAAGGGCAAAAACGTAAATTCCATTGTGCAGCCGTATGCAATGCAATGTAAAAAAAAGCCTGTACGGTTTTTCAATTTTCTCTGTTTTTTTATCTCGCTTCATTCTGCTAAATAGAAGAACTTTTTCTATTATCTCATCAGGGTAATGATCCATCAACCTGCGGCCTCGTTTTATGAGGCACAAACGGGAGAATTTATCTTGGAAGCGGAAGAACTACTAAAAATTCGCGAAACCATCACAAAGGTTTATGTCCAAAGAACCGGTAAACCGATATGGGTTGTATCCGAAGACATGGAAAGGGATGTTTTTATGTCAGCAACAGAAGCCCAAGCTCATGGACTTGTTGATCTTGTAGCGGTTCAATAAAAAATAGGGGCGATTTCATGCAAATCTACAATTGCTAATTTTATATCTTTTGATAATCTTGAAGATAAGTAATTCAGAATTAGCCGGTTAGAACCAATCTAAACCAGCCCATTATTTAGATGATTCCGTATGCCAACCATTAAACAACTTATTAGAAATACAAGACAGCCAATCCGAAATGTCACGAAATCCCCAGCGCTTCGGGGATGCCCTCAGCGACGAGGAACATGTACTCGGGTGTATGTGCGACTCGTTTAGATCAGAGACTGAGACACAAAAAGGAAATTATTTTTTAAATATAAAGGATCAGTGCCTGTGAATAAAATAGAATCTAGGAACTCGATTCATTATTTTAAAAAGATAGATTGTTCATATCTTCTATTGTGTCTGAAACTTATGGTTTCCATTGGTGCAAATCCAATCAACTCCATTTTTTCAAAAACCCCAATGATAACAAATCGTTATCCATTAAGCGGGGAAAATTCCTTTTTTTATTCAAAAGATTCCACAAAAGAACGGACTAACAGGGTAAATAACCAAATCAAGTTTAAAAATGAAATACCGTTACTGTATAAAGTGCAAAAGAACGGACTAACAGGGTAAATAACCAAATCAAGTTTAAAAATGAAATACCGTTACTGTATAAAGTGGATCTCATTGTGAAAGACCTATTACTGGAATATTCCTGGGGTAGAGCCAAAGAATGTGAATTGTACAAGTTACCAACAGTATTGATTAATTAAAAGAAGGAGCTCCGGTGTATAGAGAGGACCTCACCGTTTTAGAAGTAACCATATAAACGATGGAACCCCCTATTTAAACATTTAGATTTACAACTTTTTTTAGTTATTACATTTTTTTTTATATCAAGGCACTTTATCCTTTCAAAGCAAAGGAAAATACCTAGCAAAAAATAGTGGGGGGGAAGGTTAGAGTAGCAAAAGCCATTGGAATTTTTTTTATACATTGGAATAATTCGTTTAGTTATTAATGACTAGTAAAGGGGAAAAGAATAACTAAAAAAAGAATTAGTTATTCATCAAAGTTTGATTTATTCAATGACTAGAATTAAACGCGGATATATAGCTCGGAGGCGTAGAACAAAACTTCGTTTATTTGCATCCAGCTTTCGAGGGGCTCATTCACGACTTACACGAACTATGACTCAACAGAGAATAAGAGCTTTAGTTTCGGCTCATCGGGATAGGGGTAAAAGAAAAAGAGATTTTCGTCGTTTATGGATCACTCGAATAAATGCCGTAATTCACGAAATGGAGGTATTCAATAGTTATAACCTATTCATACACAATATGTACAAGAAACAATTAATTCTTAATCGGAAAATACTTGCACAAATAGCTATATTAAATAGGACTTGTCTTTATACGATTTCGAATGAGATAAAAAAATAAGGGCATTAGAAGAAATCTACTAAAATATTTGAATTTAAAATATAGTTCTATAGTTCTAAGGAGAATGAGCCCGGGGAAGGTAGAGTAGAAATGAGTATTAGAAAAAAAGTAGTCAAAACGGGGGTATATAGCCCCTAAAAAAAGAGTTATTCTTTTCGACGATTCGTTTTTTTTTTATTTTTAGGGTAGACACAGACGTAACAATCAAATTTTGATTCTTGATTGGATTTTTCGAACAAAACATTAATCGATTTTTTAATTCCTTCAGATTGGAATTGTTAGTCAATTGAAAAATACGTCTATTTTTTTCTGGTTCTAAGGCTAGTAGTTCTAGGGGTCGATTCACTTCTTTCAAATTGTTTCTGATTATTAAGAAAAGGTAACAAAGATAAAATACGAGCTTGTTTTATAGCAATAGTAATTAATCGTTGTTGTTTTAAAGTCACTCTATTCACCCGTCTAGATAATATTTTTCCTTGTTCACTAATAAATCGACTAATTAAACTCATGTTTCTATAATCAATTCGATCCCCCGATTGGATCGGGGGCAAACGCCTACGAAAAGATCGCTTGGATTTAGTAAAAGGTCGCTTAGACTTATTCATAATTTTTTTATTCCTTATCTCTAAAATCCTATTTTGATCGGATCCAAATAAAAACGATTTCTATTTCTATATAGGATAGAGTTTCTATTTCTATATAGAATTAATAATATAGGATTAGATTTTTTTCTATTTATTTGTTTATATTTATATATATTAGATTTTTTTCTATTTATTTGTTTATATTTATATATATGTAATAATATATAGATACTATCATTATTCCTGTTCTTAAAATCAAACTGTTCGTAAAATAAAAGTTGATATACAAGGACTCAATTTGATCTATTTCTTTATTTCCCCGTGAATTGTATGTTTATAACAATAGGGACAGAATTTTCTCAATTCCAATCGACTAGGGGTGTTATGCCGATTCTTTTGAGTAATATATCTGGAAATTCCCGCCGATTCTTTCTTCATATCATTTCGAACACAACTCGTACATTCCAAAATAATTGTTACTCGAACATCTTTACCCTTGGCCATGCGACCTCCTTTGAATTTATGATTTACCCCAATCTTCTATTTTCATTTTAGGATCCATAAAGAATAAGAACCAAAAAAATAGAAGCTATTAACGAAAAAAATTTATGAAATATTTCGTTGCAATGAATATGAATTAGTAATTCGTACAGTCTTTTTTTGAAGTATCTCATAGGATACTCTTTATTTTTACCTAGCAACACTTTTTTAGTTCTATTACTAATTTTACTAATTTAATTTGACCCTGAACCCCCATTTTTATGACCTTTCGCCCCCCCCTTTTTTCTAAACTTTTTTGTATTTTTATAATTAATTATAAACATACAAAAAAGGGGGGGGGATTAGTCCCTGCTCGTTGATCGTATCGCGAAATTTTTTCACCCTTTCTGATGGGAATAACTAGAATTAAAAAAAGGGAAATGTTAATGCATCTGGAAATAAACGATTAATC